CTCACGCTTCTTTTGTTGAAGTAAGTACAAATGGTATGATACGTGATTTCTTAAGAATCCACTTAGCAAAATCCCATATTTCATATATCAGCAGAAAAAGGAATGATCCATTAGGTTCGGGATTAATCTCTGATAATGGGTCCGATCGCATCAATATTAATCCATTTTATTCCATTTATCCCAAGGCAAGAATTCAACAATCACTTAAACAAAATCAAAGAACTATTAGTACGTTGTTGAATAGAAATAAAGAATGTCGATCTTTGATAATTTTGTCATCATCTAGTTGTTTTCGAATGGATCCATTCAACGATGTAAAATATCACAATATAATAAAAGAATCGATTAAAAGAGATCCTATAATTCCAATCAGGAATTCGTTGGGCCCCTTAGGAACAGCCCTTCAAATTGATAATTTTTACTATTTAATAACTCATAATCCGATCTCGGTAATTAAATATTTGACACTTGACAATTTAAAACAGATTTTTCAAGTAATTAAATATTATTTAATTTTAATGGACGAAAACGGGAAAATTGTTAATCCCAATCTATGTAGTAACAACGTTTTGAATCCATTCAATTTGAATTGGTATTTTCTCCATCATAATTATTGTGAAGAAATATTCACAATAATTAGCCTGGGACAGTTTATTTGTGAAAATGTATGTATGGCCAAAAATGGACCCTACCTAAAATCGGGTCAAGTTATAATTGTTCACGTTGATTCTCTAGTAATAAGATCAGCTAAGCCTTATTTGGCCACTCCGGGAGCGACTGTTCATGGCCATTATGGCGAAATCCTTTACGAAGGAGATACATTCGTTACATTTATATATGAAAAATCAAGATCTGGTGATATAACGCAGGGTCTTCCAAAAGTGGAACAAGTGTTAGAAGTGCGTTCAATTGATTCAATATCGATAAACTTAGAAAAGAGAGTTGAGGGTTGGAACGAGTGTATAACAAGAATTCTTGGAATTCCTTGGGGATTCTTGATTGGTGCTGAGCTAACTATAGTACAAAGTCGTATCTCTTTGGTTAATAAGATCCAAAAGGTTTATCGATCCCAGGGGGTGCAGATTCATAATAGACATATAGAAATTATTGTACGTCAAATAACATCAAAAGTGTTGGTTTCAGAAGATGGAATGTCTAATGTTTTTTCGCCTAGAGAACTCATTGGATTGTTTCGAGCGGAACGAACAGGGCGCGCTTTGGAAGAAGCGATCTGTTACCGAGTCATATTATTGGGAATAACGAGAGCTTCTCTGAATACTCAAAGTTTCATATCGGAGGCGAGTTTTCAAGAAACTGCTCGTGTTTTAGCAAAAGCGGCTCTCCGCGGTCGTATTGATTGGTTGAAAGGCCTGAAAGAAAACGTTGTTCTAGGTAGTATGATACCCGTTGGGACCGGATTCAAAAGATTCATGTACTGCTCAAGGCAACATAAGAACATTCCTTTGAAAACCAAAAAGAAGAGTTTATTCAAGGAGGAAATGAGAGATATTTTGTTCCACCACAAAGAATTATTTGATTCTTGCAGTTCAAAAAATTTCTATGATACATCAAAACAATCATTTATAGGATTTAATGATTCCTAAAAGCGGATTTATTCTTTTAACTATCTAATTATCGGTGGTCCTGTGATTTTTTTTTTTTTTTTTACATGTGATTGATTTGTTAACAGTTAATAGTAATGTTAATAGTAATAAAGAATAATCAAAATAATAAAGAAATAAAGATAATTAATAAGGAATAGAAAGAAATTAATCGCTTGGATTATGTATCAACGTCCAATTTCCGGGAAAAGAGAAGGTTCCATCGGAACAATTATTTATTTCAGGGTACCTTGTCTCTCTTTTTTTTTCATTGAAAAAAGAGAAAAAGAGAGAGGAAGTATGTGTAGAAATGATAAGAAGATATTGGAACATTAATTTGGAAGAGATGCTGGAAGCAGGAGTTCATTTTGGTCATGGTATTAGAAAATGGAATCCTAGAATGGGACCTTATATTTCTGCAAAACGTAAAGGTATTCATATTACAAATCTTACTAGAACTGCTCGTTTTTTATCAGAAGCTTGTGATTTAGTTTTTGATGCAGCAAGTAGGACAAAGCAATTCTTAATTGTTGGTACCAAAAAAAAAGCAGCTGATTTCGTAATGCGGGCTGCAATAAGATCTCGGTGTCATTACGTTAATAAAAAATGGCTCGGCGGTATTTTAACGAATTGGTCCACTACAGAAACGAGACTTCAAAAGTTCAGGAACTTACGAATGGAACAAAAGACAAGGAGACTCAATTGCCTTACGAAGGGGGATGCGGCTCGATTGAAAAGACAGTTATCTCACTTGCAAACATATCTGGGTGGGATTAAATATATGACAGGGTTACCCGATATTGTAATAATCGTTAATCAGCAAGAAGAATATACGGCTCTTAGAGAATGTATCACTTTGGGAATTCCAACGATTTGTTTAATTGATACAAACTGTGACCCCGATCTCGCAGATATTTCGATTCCAGCGAATGATGACGCTATAGCTTCAATCCGATTCATTCTTAACAAATTAGTAGTTGCAATTTGTGAGGGTCGTTCTAGCTATATACGAAATCTCTGATTAATAATAAGATAAATAAATTTTTTTTGAACTCCATAGATTTATGGAATCGGTTACTATTCCTGAATCGTACAAAAGAGATAAAAATAACCGGAGATAGTCTGTCATTAATGAGTATCCAAAATATACAATTCAAACAGTAAATTCGAAAAAAAAGATGGTTGAATCAAGATAATTCCTTTTCAAGTTTTCTTTCTTTTATAGGGGGTAATATGAATGTTCTATCATGTTCCATCAACACGCTAAAAGGGATATATGATATATCCGGTGTGGAAGTAGGCCAGCATTTCTATTGGAAAATAGGGGGTTTCCAAGTCCACGCCCAAGTCCTTATTACTTCTTGGGTTGTAATCGCTATCTTATTAGGTTCATCTATTGTAGCTGTTCGGAATCCACAAACCATTCCGACTGCCGGTCAGAATTTCTTCGAATATGTCCTTGAATTCATTCGAGACGTAAGCAAAACTCAGATTGGAGAAGAATATGGTCCATGGGTTCCCTTTATTGGAACTATGTTTCTTTTTATTTTTGTTTCTAATTGGTCAGGTGCACTTTTACCTTGGAAAATTATACAATTGCCTCAGGGGGAGTTAGCCGCACCTACGAATGATATAAATACTACTGTTGCTTTAGCTTTACTTACGTCAGTAGCATATTTTTATGCGGGCCTTAGCAAAAAAGGATTAGGTTATTTTGGTAAATACATTCAACCAACTCCAATCCTTTTACCCATTAACATTTTAGAAGATTTCACAAAACCTTTATCACTTAGCTTTCGACTTTTTGGAAATATATTAGCAGACGAATTAGTAGTTGTTGTTCTTGTTTCTTTAGTACCTTCATTGGTTCCTATACCTGTCATGTTCCTTGGATTATTTACAAGTGGGATTCAAGCTCTTATTTTTGCAACTTTAGCTGCGGCTTATATAGGCGAATCCATGGAAGGGCATCATTGATTAATTTTCAAAATAGTTTTTTTTTAGCTTAGTGCAAGGCAATCCCTGCCTTGCTCAAGAGATTAGTAAACATAAATATACACAAATAGACAAAAAAGTCTATACAATCTAGAGGAATAGTAAAACAGCTTACAATATTGGCGAATTGTAAAAAAAAAAGGGGGAAAGAGATCTAAAAGATCTTTTTCCTAAAATTCGTTTGTTTGGTCCTTTTATACCTATTTCCAATGAATATTTTCTTTCTATTGTCATTGTTGATTTTTTCGTTCATTCAATTCCAATCTTAGGAACCATAATTTACCAACCATAATTTACTTAGGAATTCTTGATTTTTTCATTTTTTATAATGTGTGATTAAAAAAAGGTTTTATAGAGTAATGCCCATTTAATTTCAGTCGTTTTTTTTATTCAATTCAACGATTGACCAAAACAAAAGAACAAAACAAAAGAAAATATTAATAACTAATAAATTACATGAACTTAGATCAACCAAAGACTTCTATTTCTATGCAATGATTCAGACCAATGAATTTGTCCATTTAGATTGATTATATCCGTGTGGGAAAACGATAAATAAAAGGAAGCGAAGAGTTTACAAAAAATGAGATTCAGAAAAAAGGGGTTATTCAGGAGAGTGGGATCAAACTAGGTGTATGTAATATATATATATAATAGATATAAGCCTACTTTCCTTTGGAAAAATAATTTGAATTTTTGAATCTGATTGAATCTAAGATACGAACAGTTGGTTTACGTTATGACAGAAAGACATGTATATGTAATGGTAGGTATTAACTAGTTATATATGAGCTAAAAGATATAATTTAATCTGCCCTACTACTAATGGTAATGGGAATTTAGATAGGGATTCCAATAAAAAAAGAGTCCTTTCTTCTCGTTTGTAACTGTGAATTGAATAAAAAAATTCAATCAAGAAAAAAAAAAAAAAAGAAGAGTTCGAATTCAAAGAATGCTTTGAAACAAAGAAATGTAAAAACAAAAAATTGTATGAATTGACAAAAACTTTGTAGATAGTAAGTAAAAAATGGATATCAAAGTAATTTTGATGATTTATTAATATTATTACTTTAATTTTAATTTTAATTCGGAGTTCTTAATTACTTTGCTTCGACTGATTGAAAATCTTCTCAATGGAATAGAATAATTCAATCATAATTTATTGGTTGATTGTATCATTAACCATTTCTTTATTTTGGTGCGAGGAACTTATCATGAATCCATTGATTTCTGCCGCTTCCGTTATTGCTGCTGGGTTAGCCGTTGGGCTTGCTTCTATTGGACCTGGGGTTGGTCAAGGTACTGCCGCGGGCCAAGCTGTAGAAGGCATCGCGAGACAACCCGAGGCGGAGGGAAAAATACGAGGTACTTTATTGCTTAGTCTGGCTTTTATGGAAGCTTTAACAATTTATGGCCTGGTTGTGGCATTAGCACTTTTATTTGCGAATCCTTTTGTTTAATCCTAAAAAAAATACATATTTTTTTTTTATTACCTTGGATTTGCTGCTTGCTTTTTCAAATTATATCAAGATTTCACTCCTATAATTTTATTTTTTATTTATTTAGTTTTTATTATATTTTTTATTGTATTATTTTTTATTATTTTTTATTATATTGGGATTTATTAGATTGGGATTATATTGGGACAATAACTCACGGGAAGGATTGATTTGAGGATGAGGAATTAGTATACCGACTCGCTTTCTTCCTTCCCCCCCCCCCTCTTAGTTCAATCGAAACTTTTTTTTTAAGTTTTTTAAGGAAGTGTTGCAATAAAAACAAAGGATATATTTTATAATTTACACAAGACCTGGTACCGAATTCCAATAAAAAAGTATTTCTTTTATTATAAATTTCCAATTCAAAAAAAAAAATCAATTTATACTATCTAGAAATCGAATACATTTTTTTTTATTCTGTTTAGTTCGATCTATTAGAAATAATAAGTATTAGAAATAATAGGTAATAAGTAAATGACTAAAAAAAAAACAAGAAAAAAAAAAGAAACAAGAGCAGAAGAATAAAATAAAGAATAATATATAAAAAAAATAATAACAAATAAAAAAAAAAAAAATAAAAATAATAATAACAAATAAAAATAATAATAATAATAACAAATAAAAATAATAATTAGTCTGTCTATAAGAGAAGAGGAAATCCTATGAGAAATGTAACCGATTCTTTCGTTTCTTTGGGTCATTGGCCGTCTGCTGGGAGTTTCGGGCTTAATACCGATATTTTAGCAACAAATCCAATAAATCTAAGTGTAGTACTTGGTGTATTGATTTTTTTTGGAAAGGGAGTGTGTGCGAGTTGTTTATTTCAAGAATAGGCTGGATTGAACCAGTTGTACTTTTTTTGGTTTTAACTAGCAACTAGTAAAGAAAAAAAAAAAAGGTGCATGATCCTGCGAATTACTTCTGAATAAGTTAAAAAATCATCTTTAAGAATCATAGCATTTCGTGATTTATTGGTAAATTTGATTCTCTATCAACCAATAAGGTAGGACCATTAACATGGTTAAAGCTAAAGCTAAATTGTTTGAAGTCCAGGCGCAGCAAGGTACTCTTTCTACTACTATGTTAATACATAAATAAATGGATTTAAAATGAATAGTTGGAAACTGTTTTCGGTATAGAACACTCATGTCGAAAACATGATTTGAACCCCTTTTTCGGAAAATGGGTATTTCAACCATTCTTATCCAATGCCGAATCGATAACCTATGCATAAAGTAAATTCTGTGGATTTGAAGAAAAAAAGAAACAACATTACTGATAATTACTTGTTTGGTCAGAAGAGTCCTCCGAATATTCTGGTCTTGGATTAGTGATTAGTTTTAATATTTTTTTTTTGGAATATGAATTATGAATAGAGAAGAGAGGAGAAAAGAGGATAGGCTCATTCCAGTCACAAAAGATATGGGAATTTACCATAACATAAATAGTTGAGCATGAGAGCCAAATGAATTGAAAGATTCGTGTTTGGTTCGGGAAGAGATCAGGGAAGTTTTGCAATGAATGGAAAAAGAATCTACTTTCATTAAGTGATTTATTAGATAATCGAAAAAATAGAATTTTGAATACTATTCGAAATTCAGAAGAACTACGTGAAGGGGCCGTTGAATTGCTGGAAAAAGCCCGGGCTCGCTTACGGAAAATGGAAATAGAAGCCGATCAGTTTCGAGTGAACGGATATTCTGAGATAGAACGAGAAAAATTGAATTTGATTAATTCAACTTCTAACATTTTAGAACAATTAGAAAATTACAAAAATGAAACTATTTATTTTGAACAACAAAGAGCGATTAATCAAGTTCGACTACGAGTGTTCCAACAAGCCTTACAAGGAGCTCTAGGAACTCTGAATAGTTGTTTGACCAACGAGTTACATTTACGTACCATTAGTGCTAATATTGGTATGTTTGGGGCAATGAAAGAAATAACCGATTAGTCCTTTGTAGGCATTATTTTTTTTTTTTGGGGGGGGGGTTCAGAAATACTTATGGTAACCATTCGAGCCGATGAGATTAGTAATATTATCCGTGAACGTATTGAACAATATAATAGGGAAGTAAAGATTGTAAATACTGGTACCGTACTTCAAGTAGGCGACGGCATTGCTCGTATTCATGGTCTTGACGAAGTAATGGCAGGTGAATTAGTCGAATTTGAAGAAGGCACTATAGGTATTGCTTTGAATTTGGAATCAAATAATGTTGGTGTTGTATTAATGGGTGATGGTTTGATGATACAAGAAGGAAGTTCTGTAAAAGCAACAGGAAGAATTGCGCAGATACCTGTGAGCGAAGCTTATTTGGGTCGTGTTATAAATGCCCTGGCTAAACCTATTGACGGTCGAGGCGAAATTTCAGCTTCTGAATCTCGGTTAATTGAATCTCCCG